CTTAGAGAAATTGTATATCAATATCCGGGCTTTAACTTACTATATTATATATATTAACTTAATATATTATATATAATATAGATAATATATCGTATTAAAATTAATATAAAATAGAAAATTTATTTTAAGGATTCTTTTCTTGATTGATTTGGTCTACATAGACCAAACTCCTCCAATCTTTTTTTTAATTGAAAGTTCTTATGAGATAATGGATCGGTGCCCTTTGGGAAAGGGGGAAGAAACCTTTTCAATTTCTTTGATTTCATATTATCAACTATGTAAAAAAAATCAAACATAGCGAGAAAAGCCAGCTATCGGAGTCGAACCGATGACCCTCGCATTACAAATGCGATGCTCTAACCTCTGAGCTAAGCGGGCTCGCATAACATAAATTGTATACACATAGGAATTTAGTCAACTACTGGCATCTTAAATCTTAGCTATTAACTGTTCATTCTTAACTCTTCATACTATGAATCTAGAATAATTTATATTAATATAAAATATTATTAAAGACTCTATAATAATAATAGAATTTCAAATAAATATCGGATATTTGAATATTTTAGAACATAACAATTAATATACCAATTAATATATTAATTAGGTTAATTAGCTAGTAAGATTCTTTTTGAATTTTGGAATTTAAATGATATTTGAAATTCAAAATTATTTTTTTTTTTACTAATCTAATTCTATTTTCTATTTTTTTAATATTAAAATATTTTATTAGTATTAAATTACTATATAAACTAAACTATTAATTTTATTACATTTTTTTACATTAAAAATTTTCATTTTCTATCTAATCTATTTAGAATTTTAAAGTTAAAGAGAATCCAGTAATTAAATTACTATAATCTAATAATTAAATATTATTCTATATATATAGAATACATATTAATTACATTATAAAAGTTACATTATAAAAGATTATACATTATAATATTCGAAAGAATTTCATTCTAAATTTAATTATTCAAAATAAAAAAAAAAAAAAAGAATTCTTAGTTATAGCCATTAGATTCGTTATGGCTATTAATATTCTATTAAATAATTTAATAGAATATTAAATATATTACTTTTAGAAATATATTACTTTTAGTTATTTTTAGAATATAATATTAAATAGATTATATTCCCTTTTAGTTATTTTTAGTTCGCAAAGATAAGAGCTAAGACGAAAACAAAAGAATCGACCGTTCAAGTATTCAAGATTGTACGCTAAAAACGATATAAATAGGAAAATATATGGAAAATATCTATATTTTAAGTAGAATTCTACTATTAGGTGTAATAATACTATACATTTATATAATTATATATAATATAGTATTTAAGTATACTATAATATATGATATGTATCCATCTATATTATATATAGATTTGTGGATAGAGAAATAATAGAATCTTTTCTAATTGGATCAAATATGAGTTTCCGAGAGAGATGAAAGAAGATAGACAAGAAATCCAAATACCAAATAAAATATAAGTATAAGAAAACAGTTTTCAATATGAGAACCGCTATCTAATGAATTCAACAGTTCCATCATACCATAATATAAATGACATAAAAAGGAAAAGGGTATCATAATGAAATCCTAATCACAAACCAAAAGGGGGGATATGGCGAAATAGGTAGACGCTACGGACTTAATTGAATTGAGCCTTGGTATGGAAACCTACCAAGTGATAACTTTCAAATTCAGAGAAACCCTGGAATTAAAAATGGGCAATCCTGAGCCAAATCCAGTTTTCTGAAAACAAACAAGGGTTCAGAAGGCGATAATAAAAAAGGATAGGTGCAGAGACTCAATGGAAGCTGTTCTAACAAATGGAGTTGGCTGCGGTGCATTACATTAGATTAGTAAAGGAATCACTCCAGAAAGGATGAAGAATAAACCTATATACGTATACGTACTGAACTACTATCTTCAAACGATTAATGACAACCCCAATCCGTATTTCTTTTCATTTTCATGAAAAATTAAAGAATTGTTGTGAATCAATTATAAGTTGAAAAAAGAATCAAATATTCATTGATCAAATCATTTACTACATCAAAATCTGATAGATCTTTTGAAGAATTGATTAATCGGACGAGAATAAAGATAGAGTCCCATTCTACGTGTCAATATCGACAACAATGAAATTTATAGTAAGAGGAAAATCCGTCGACTTTAAAAATCGTGAGGGTTCAAGTCCCTCTATCCCCAAAAAGGCCCATTTGATTCCCTAATTATTTATCCTACCCTCTCATTTTGTTAGCAGTTCAAAATTCGTTATCTTTCTCGTTCATTTTAATTCTACAAACGTATTTGAGCGACAATTTTTTTCTTATCATAAGCCTTGTGATTTATATGAAACACGTACAAATGAACATCTTTGAGAAGAGAATCCCATGTTAAATTTGAATAATTAATAATTCATTTTATTACTTGTACTATACTGAAACTTACAAAGTCTTTTTTTTGAAGATCCAAGAAATGCCACCAAGGCC